AAACGAAATGGAATTGCACGACGTAATCAAATAAAATATCAAATGGAATCAAATAAAAAAAAAAATGGATATACCGTCTCTTGTATCTTATGTTATCCCTTCTTAGATTATCTATTTTTTTTTTGAATCAAAATTTTTATATCACACAAAAGTCACTTCTTGTATCACAGAAAATCCAATGAGCCCATCATGTGAATTGAATGAAGTAAAATAAAAAAAAACCAAGTCTATGAAGCGGAGATAACTAGATCTATTTATCCACAATCGGATTATATTTGTTTGATCCACTGTTGTCAATATGAATGTGAATAGTGAAAAACGAATACAATGGAGAACACAAAAGAATAAAAAAAAAAAAAAATAGAAATAACAATTTCAATTGAATATCTTTCTTTTTTTATTTATATTTCATTATTCAATTTAATTAGTCAATTGAAATAAATAGAAATAGGAAAATATATATATAATATATAAGAATTAAAATGAAAAAAAGAGAAAATAAATAAAAAAAGAAAAAACTACGGAGTTGTGTTGGATTGGCACGATAGAGATAATGAACATAAATAGAAAAAAAAAAGTGTAGGCGAAAGAATAAATTAAGGTAAGGAAGAAGTAAAGTAGAAAAAAATCTCGGGTTTATTCAATCAATAAATAAATATAAGTAGAATAAACAAGCGTAATCCCTTGTGTTTTTTTATTTGTTCATAGATTTCCAACAAAAACCAACCCATTGATGGTAATGTCCAAATTTTTTATTTCTAGTATAAAACCAATTATTTCATTTATTCACTTGATTGATCTTTAATAAATAAGTGTAGTAGAACAAGAGAGGGGGGAAATAATAGAGAAAAGGTTATCCAAAGCTATAGACAAGTCATCCACACCCTCTTTTTTTTTTATTTCATTAATTGAATTTTTCGGTTATTGATTCAGGTCAAATTCCGTAAAAACCGCAGCCCTCTTTAAAATATCATGAACAGTTCCTGTAGGTTGAGCACCTTTTTCAAGAAAATATAGAATTGCAGGAACATTTAAATAGGTTTGATTCTTTATCGGATCATAAAAACCCACTTTACGAAGATCTCTTCCCTCTCTTCGGGATCGAACATCAATTGCAACGATTCGATAAACGGCTCATTGGGATAGATGTAGATTAACAATACCCCCCCCAGAACCGTATAAGAAGTTTTCTCCTCGTACGGCTCGAGAAAATTTGAAGTTATGTATATGTATAGAATTCTAATTAATGTAAAATAGATCCATAGATTATCAAATCAATTAGACTATGATTTCATTTTTTTTTTTTTATTCTTTTCCAAAAAAGAATAAAAAAAAAAATTCTTATTTGTATCCTCATAACTCAAGTTGGGTAACTCTCACTCAAAGGAAAACCTTTAAGCATTTCATTTATTGAGCCGTCTATAACCCCCTTTTTGCCTGTCTCCTTTAGAATCTATTCTATTCTTCATTCTGATCTAGTTTAGTTATTGAGACAATTAACAAGTTTAGTTATTAAAACAATTAAAAAAGGTATTTCCTTGTTCCGGGATCCTTTATCTTTGCTTTGAATCATTGGGTTTAGACATTACTTCGGTGATCTTTAATCCTTTCAAAATGGCAGCAACATACCATTTTTTGTGATTTCTTTTTATCAAAGAACCATATGAATGATTGATTCTCGCGTGATACACTTTTGATCAAAAGTGTTTTCCTAATTCCAACAAATTTGATGTTTGAATTTGAAACTTGCTTGAATTGGATCCTTTCGATTTCTATATCGAAAATATACTTACGAAGTTGTTTCAACTTATTGATTGACACTAACCCTAGATCTCCGCCCCTGATAAATGAATTAATACTTTCTACTCGAGCTCCATCATGTAATATTTACATTCAAACTTCCCCAAAATGAAATGAGGGTTATAGTGGAACAGAACAAACGATGTCGAGCCAAGAGCATCTTCATTCCTATATATAAAAGAAAATGGTGGATGTAAGATAAGAATCCACAGTTGATCATGTCCTTCAAGTCGCACGTTGCTTTCTACCACATCGTTTTAAACGAAGTTTTACCATAACCTCTAGTTTCTTGGAACTGGTATGTAATTGATTCAATTATGGAATCATGAATAGTCATTGGTTTAGTTGGTACATAGTTATCTATACTGTTATGAATGGGTAGTTTCTTAAAAAGTATCAGCAAGAATTCCATTTTTTTTTTAAACCCACATTTTCTTTTAGATATTGGATTTTCTTTTAGTATATTGGATGAATACAATTTTTTGTATGAATGCAATATTTATTTAATATGAAATGGAATATATATATTATTCTTTTTTTTTTTTTTATTTCTATAAATTTAGAAAAAATTACGAATAAATAAGAAATACGTTCTTTTTGAATCCGCATTTTCAAGTTTCTTGATAGGATGGATTCGCCAGTTTAACACTTCTTCAAGTACCAAGGATTCATAGGAAATCATTCAAAATAATTGATTGAAAGTTTTCTACCTCGATATTATTATTTGACTAAAGTTTTCCAATAAGGGAAGGGACATTTTATTATCTTTTATTATCATAAAAAAAACCTATTCGAATTAACCCATCAATGATTTAAAACAAATAGATAGATCAAAAACAAATCCAATTTTTTTTGACTCTAAATTATTTTAGCCTAAACCGGTCTTAAGAGACTTAATCCCATTGATTCAATTCAATTAGTACCAAAAACGCAAGCCCTTCGTATTTATAATTCCACATAAATCCACAGAAATAAAATAATCAAGTTGCACACACCATTTAAGGGATAGAGAATAAGAGAGGCTTTCACATTTCGATTTTGAATTAAAATGACATCATGGAAAATATATGAGACGTAAGGTTTTTTTATGAATAACGAATTTCAAATATGAATATGAAAGATATGGACATACGATGAAAAGCCCGTCCTACTTTTTTTTTCATTAAAAAAGTCTTTTTTTTTTATCTATGTTCCCATCTTTTACCTAGATAAAAAATGGATTCAATTCCATCTACGTCTTATGGTATTTAAACTCGATTAAATTTGTGAAAAAAAATATGATTTAGAGACGAATCAAAAATAAGAAAAATAATGATAAGAAAGAAGAATCACATTCTATCTAATATTAGACTCTTAAACAGAAGGTTGTTCAAAAAAGGCAATCTTTTTTTGATATGATAATTTTGATATGATTATATCATATATAATATTATGGAATATTATGATATATAATATCATAATACTATGATATATATAATACGCATACTCTGGGACGGAAGGATTCGAACCTCCGAATAGCGGGACCAAAACCCGTTGCCTTACCACTTGGCCACGCCCCATTTCTATTCAAGACTAATAAACACTAATATTGTTATTGGTTGTTCGTCAATTCCAGTCCAAATATTGATAGAATCAATTAGATTGTTGCTAGGATTTTGATACGTGTAGATATCGAATGAAACTGAATTTATTGATCATTAGATATAATTCAATTAAGATATTGTATGAAAGTAGGATTTCTTTTATATCTATTTTGATTTGAGAATGGAAGGATTTTTGATTGGCTGAGTTCAAATCAAAGAAAAGAAAGGTTTTTTGACCTACCTTATGTTATTAATTTTTACCTTATCCCTTATATCAATAATAAGATATTAATAACTCAATCAACTCAAAAAAAAATTATCTTCAAGAACAAAATGTTTGTTATGCTTAATATTTTAAGTTTAATCTGTATCTGTCTTAATTCTGTCCTTTATTCAAGTAGCTTTTTCTTAGCCAAATTACCCGAGGCCTACGCTTTTTTGAATCCAATAGTAGATATTATGCCAGTAATACCTGTGTTCTTTTTTTTATTAGCTTTTGTGTGGCAAGCTGCTGTAAGTTTTCGATGAGATTTTTCATACTGTCCTAGAAAAATTCATGATTTACTCGAAAAAAAAATTCTAACAATTTCTAATATAAGATCAGATAAGTCTTACATACAGTCTGAACCGTTAAGTTAAATATTGAAATTCTTGTATAGCTGTGCTAAATCTAGATCACTCTCATTTTCTTGTTATAACTTTTTTTTCCATTGAACGACCCTATTAGAGTCCCCCACAATATATAATTGTGGGTATAAAAGAAAATTTTCATTAATAAACAACTCAACTCTGATTTTCTGAAATTTTTTTTTTTTTTCTAGAAATCACTTCATTTCTTGGTGTCAAAAAATAGGGTATGCAGTATAAAAATAGAGAATCTATTCTCTTTTTTTTTTTTGAAAAAAAAAAAAATGCTATTGGAGATTGTGTAATGCTTACTCTAAAACTATTTGTTTATACAGTAGTGATATTCTTTGTTTCTCTCTTCATTTTCGGATTCCTATCTAATGACCCGGGACGTAATCCTGGACGTGAAGAATAAAAAATCAGATTTTTGTTTTCCTTGCTTGATTTGCAAATTTTTATCTATTCCACATCTTTCTTTAACTATATATATAAAAAAAAATACCAAGTCATCGACAGAAACGGAAAGAGAGGGATTCGAACCCTCGGTACGAAAAACGCGTACAACGGATTAGCAATCCGACGCTTTAATCCACTCAGCCATCTCTCCCCCAATTGAAAAATGAAAAAGAATAATTACTATGATACATTAAGTAAGGCTTGAAAAAAGCCCTTCTTTATCTCTCTTTATTATTTTATTATATCTTTATTATTTATTATATAGATAGCTATATAAAGCTATATATAGATAATATATATCTAAAAACTTTTCTCAGAAATTCCAATTCCATTTAGATTTTAAATAAAGTAAGGGCTCAAAAGAGATATCTACAATCCAATATTTGAATATATAAATACCAATCTATTAAATGTTAATAAATAAAATTTTGAATAAATTAAGAAAATAAAAAATAAAATGAAAATATATATATATTAAATAATAAATCAATAAAAGTACCTTGTTTATTTCGTCCGAAAAGTCCCTTTTTATTTCCACGGCCTGGCCTGGTCAGTACCTAGCCGGGCTTTTTTTTTTGTTCCAATGAATCGTAGAAAAAATGATTTATTTTATTTGAAAACTCAAAATTCTTTTGAAATAAAATAACAAAAATCGAAACAACAATCATATCATAAGAAGGATTATTTCGATTCCTATGATACAGAATCAAATGATAGAGAATCAAAGTGTCATTTCTTATTATTCTTTCTTTTTTTATTTACTTTTTTTTACTGGAATAAAAAAAACTTATCATTTAATTAGTTAAATGAGTCCTCGTTTACTAATCTCATTAGTCTTCCTGATAAAAATATGTCAACGCTCTCATTTTCATGATTTTTTTTCTGATCCTATTTTTTTATTACTTATTACTAGGACCTATTTTTGTGTTCGACAAAAGGTCGATTTATATGCAATAATAGCATTGTAGCGGGTATAGTTTAGTGGTAAAAGGGTGATTCGTTCTATTAACCCTTTAATAGTTAAAGGGTCTTTCGTTTGATTTATATTTCGATCAAAAACTTTATTTCTTAAAAGGATTTAATCCTTTTCCTATCGATGAAAAATTCGAGGAAAAATAGAAATTCTCGTGATTTGTATCCAAGAGTCCGTTATAAATTGAAAAAATTGGATCATGAAATTACGAAACATAATTTATTTTTGAATTGGATCCATACTTCCAATTGAACGAGTAAGGAATCCATGGATAAAGGTAGAAAGAACGGTCTATTTCTAATCGTAACTAAATCTTCAATTTGAGATTTATATAAGGGAGATTGAAGCAAAACAAAATAGCTATTAAACAATGTCTTTGGTTTACTAGAGACATCGACAGATTATATTGTTTTAGCTCGTTGGAAACAAAAAAGACTTTTCCTAAGGATTATTTCAAATAGAAATAGGGAACGAAGTAACTAGAAAAGATTGTTAGAATCCTCTTTTCTTCTATAGGGATCATCTATAAAGCAGGTCCTTTTGAATGCATTCAGACAGAAAGGCTGACATAGATGTTATGGGTAGAATTTGTTTTTTTTTTCGTTTACATCTTTTTTTTCCATCTTCCATAAAGGAGCCGAATGAAATCAAAGTTTCACGTTCGGTTTTGAATTAGAGACGTTCAAAATGATGAATCAACGTCGACTATAACCCCTAGCCTTCCAAGCTAACGATGCGGGTTCGATTCCCGCTACCCGCTTATCTTATATATTTTATCTTCTATTTTTTTGATTAAAATGATATCGTAATTTTATAGATTTATTATTTTTTGATTACTATATTTCGAAATTCATAATAGACAAATATTTTTGAATTGATTCATTTCAAATTAGAATATTTTCATTCTATTTTAGAATATAGAAAATTATTATTATTATTATTATATTATATAAAGTACTCTATATTATTTTATAAAATAAGATAATTGAATTAATATAGAATAAAATGAATCTAGAATTACTATAAATCATAATAAGATAAATTTTACAATTCAATTGTAAATTCAATTAATGGAATGCATCATTGAATTGAATAAGCAATTTCCGGAATTCGTGCACATCTTTTGTTCATAAAAAAAAAAAGATGTGCAAATAAGAAAAAAAATAGGAGTGAAA